TTCTCGAAGAAATCATGCATTTTCTAGGATATTATTATATATATTATTAAAAGGATTTCATCGAAAACTTACAGCAGCTTGCCAAACAAAAGCTAAAAGAAAAAAAAACAGAGGTATGACTGGCATAACATCTATGATTGGATTCAAAAAAGCATAGGCTTCGGGCAATTTTGCGAAGAAAAAACTACTCGAAGAAAGGGCAGAATTAATACAAATACAGATTAAACTAACGATATTAAGCATAACAGACATTTTTTGTTCTTGGAGATAATTGCATTTTGATTGGGTTTTTGATATAAGTAAAAAGGAAGAAAGTAAGTTACGGTAGACAAAAGATCCTTCTTTTTTTTTGAAGCCACCCAACCCAATCAAAAAATCCTCCAATTCTCAACTTAAAGGAGAATAGAAGAAATCATACTTTCATACAATATCTTAATTGAATTCTATGTAATGATCAATAAATTTAGTTTAATTCTATATCTATATGTATCAAAATCCTACTACCCATTTATTCTATAGATATATAGATATTTGGACTGGAGTTGACAAAGAACCAATACCAATTTTATTGTTTATTAGTTTAGATTATAAATTGAAATGGGGCGTGGCCAAGTGGTAAGGCAACGGGTTTTGGTCCCGCTATTCGGAGGTTCGAATCCTTCCGTCCCAGAGGATTTTTATGCTATAGTATTCCTATATATTGCTATAGAAAGAATAATGGAGTGGTCAGGAGTAAATCAGTATTAATTTAAATATCTGTTCGAATCTCATTAACAAATGATCAAGTTCCATAACATATTTTTAGAATCTATTTTTTTATGTTATGGAGCCAATGTCTTTTTTTTTTAATTTCATTTTATTTAGATAGTTCGTGGTTGACTCTAATGAAAAATTGGAAATCTATGGAACGATTGAGGCAGGGGTGATTTATCCTATCCCCTTTATTCACTTTCAATTAGATATATTTTTTTTAATAACTACTTTTTAATGATTCCTTGTCAGTTGAATCTTTGGTACTGAAAAAGTAGGAAATGGTGGGTTAATCTATCCTATTTAGTCACTTGAAGATGCAGAGTTAATAAGTTATTCGTTTATATAATTCTATCTTCTTTCTATTATATAGATACTTTTTATGTATGTTAAAATATATTTATGGATGTTAAAGATCTTGTCTTGCTAAGACTTTTTCATAAAAATCGTTTCACATACACATATCATATTCATATTTTGAAATAAAAAAAAATAAAAAGTCTAGATTACGATGTCTATGTACAACTGAACCAATGACTATTCATGATTCCATAATTGAATCAATTCCATACTGGTTCCAAATTAGAGGAATGTGATGGTAAAACTTCGTTTGAAACGATGTGGTAGAAAGCAACGTGCGACTTGAAGGACACGATCCGTTGTGGATTTTTATATCCACCATTTTCTTTTCGATTTATCGAGGAATGAAGGTGCTCTTGTCTCGACATCGTTTGTTCTGTTACACCCGAATCCTTCGTTTTTTTGTTGGGTTGTAAATAGTTTACGATGGAGCTCGAGTTGAAAAGTCGAAAGGATTAATTCATTTCTGGGGGGCAAGGATCTAGGGTTAATGCCAATCAATCAATTGGAACAACTTCGTAAATGTATCTTCTATATATAATATAGAAATCAAAAGGATCCAATCCAATTCCAACAAGTTTTGTTTTGGAATTGGAAACTTGTTGGAATTGATTAAACTTTTTCGATTCAAAGTGTATTATTACGCGGGAATCAACTGTCTATCGGATTCTTTGATAGAAAGAAATCAAATTTCAAATTAAATTTAAAGGGTATGTTGCTGCCATTTTGAAAGTAGTAAGAAGCACCGAAGTAATGTCTAAACCCAATGATTTAAAATAAAGATTAAAGGATCCAAGAACAAGTAAACCCATTTTAATTGTCTCGATAGTCTCAATAACAGGATCATCCAAATCTAATTTTAAACGAGACAAAAAAAAGAGGGTAAAGACGACTCAATAAATAAAATTTACTAAATAGAAGAGTTTCCTTTTGAGCTATTTGAGAGTTATTCAACTTGAGTTATGAGTACGAATGATTTCTTTTCAATTTTCAGGAAGGACAAAAAACGACTGAAATTAAAGTCTAATTGATTTTCTAGGCTCATTTGTCATTTAATTTATTAGACTAGAATTCCATACATAGACAAAACTTCGAATCAAATCATTTTTTCTCGAGCCGTACGAGGAGAAAACTTCCTATACGGTTCTAGGGGGGGTATTGTTCATCTACATCTATCCCAATGAGCCGTCTATCGAATCGTTGCGATTGACGTTCGATCCCGAAGAGAAGGAAAAGATCTTAGAAAAGTGGGGTTTTATGATCCAATGAAGAATCAAACTTATTTAAATGTTCCTGCTATTCTATACTTCCTTGAAAGGGGTGCTCAACCTACAGGAACTGTTCATAATCTTTTAAAGAAAGCGGAAGTTTTTAAAGAACTTTCGTCTAATCAAACGAAATTCAATTAAATTAAAAAAAAATACCAAGGGGGGGTAGCGACTTATATATAACTTTGTATAATTTTTCTTTACTAGTTTTTTTGATTTCCCCCCCCCCCCTTCCTGCTAGATTCGTATCTATTTATCATTCCTTCCGTCAAATCCGATGGTGATGGTCTAGAACGACAAAACGTTAGCTTATTGATGAAAAAATATAAAATTAGGACATTTCCTTCAATTGTGTGATTTTCATTAGAACTCGACTAACCAACAAGGAATTAAGCCTGCTTATTCCATTTAGATTGATAAAATACAGTATGGACTAAAAAATCCGTATTTTTTTTTAATTCTTCCTCTTCCATTTCTACTTTTTGTATCTCTGTAGATTAGGTATGTAGTGCCAATCCAAGACAATTTTGAATATTATTGCATTGAAATTATTTGAATTTCAAAAAAGCTTTCAATAGCAATCTCTTTTGTTTTTTTCCACTGTATTCTTTTCTCGAAATTTATAATATTGACAACAGTGTATCGAACAAATATAATTCATCGTGATAAGTGAAGTGGGTCTATTTGTTTCTGTCCATAGGTTTTTTTACTTTAAACTCATTTGACAATTCTGTTTTTCTTTTATCTGAGAATTTCTTGTATTTTGATCTAATCAATTCATTTTTATGTTTCGAATTCATTAGAAAATCTGTTTTTTTTTAGATTTGTTAGCTCAATGATTTGATTAGCCCCTATAATCTCTAATCTCTTTTCTTTTTATTGAAATTTTATTTCATTGATTTTTATTGTATCTATATACTCTTTAGTTGAGATTATGTTTAATCTATATTTTCTTCGGGTTGCTAACTCAACGGTAGAGTACTCGGCTTTTAAGTGCGGCTAGAATCTTTTACGCATTTGGATGAAGTGAGGAATTCGTCCATACCATTGCATTGGTAAAGTTTGGAAGACCACGACTGATCCTGAAAGGGAATGAATGGAAAAAAAAGCATGTCGTATCAATGGAGAGTTCTGAGGATATTTCATTCTTATCGGAGTGGTACAAAACCTTGTTCGAATTCTTGGAACGGAACAAAAAAGAGTTTGGTCGAATGAATAAATGGATAGGGCCCTATGGCTTCAATTAATTATCAGAAAGAAAAAGTAACCAGCTTCTGTTCTAAATTTGAATAAGTTCCCGAGCTAATTAGACGTTAAAAATAGATTAGTACCTGATACGGGAAGGACTTCTCCCCATGAGGGGATTCTATATTTTTTTAATGAATCCTAACTATTTATATTTTTATTATGGAATCGAGGTGTGTGTAAAAGAAGAAGTATATTGATAAAGAAAGTTTTTTCCGAAATCAAAAGAGCGATTAGGTTTAAAAGATAAAGGATTTCTAACCATCTTGTTATCCTATAACATAGACGAATTAAATGAAATGGAAAAAGAGGGTAGAGAATCTGTTGATAAGTTTACGGGGTATCTATTCTTACTAGAATACCCTGTTTTGACTGTATTGCACTATGTATTATTTGATAACCCTCAAAATTTTCTACCCTTTGGCTCAAATCGAAATTCAAATGGAGGAAATCAAAAGATATTTACAGCTAGAGAGATCTCAACAACATGACTTCTTATATCCACTTATCTTTCAGGAGTATATTTATGCATTTGCTCACGATCATGGTTTCAATAGATCGATTTTTTCGGCAAATCCGGGTTATGACAGTAAATCCAGTTTACTGATTGTGAAACGGTTAATTACTCGAATGTATCAACAGAATTATTTTCTTATTTCTCCTAATGATTCTAATAAAAATCCCTTTTTGGGACGCAACAATAATTTGTATTCTCAAATCATATCGGAGGGGTTTGGATTTATTGTGGAAATTCCATTTAATCTACGATTAATATTTTCTCTAGAAGGGAAAAAGAAAAAGATAGTAAAATCTCAGAATTTACGATCAATTCATTCAATATTTCCATTTTTAGAGGACAATTTTTCACATTTCAATTTTGTGTTAGATATATTCATTCCCCATCCTGTCCATGTGGAAATCTTGGTTCAAATTCTTCGCTATTGGGTAAAAGATGCCTATTCTTTGCATTTATTACGATTCTTTCTCAACGAGCATTGTAATTGGAATAGTTTTATTACTCCAAAGAAAGTCAGTTCCTCTTTGTCAAATTCAAAAAAAAATCGTAGATTATTCTTATTCTTATATAATTCTTATGTATGTGAATACGAATCCATTTTCGTCTTTCTACGTAACCAATCTTCTCATTTACGATCAATTTCTTGTGAAGTTCTTCTTGAACGAATCCATTTCTATGAAAAAATAGAACGTCTTGTTAACATCTTTGTTAAGGTTAAGGATTTTCAGACGAACCTATGGTTGGTCAAGGAATCTTGCATGCATTATGTTAGGTATCAAAGAAAATCCATTTTGGCTTCAAAAGGGACGTCTCTTTTTATGAATAAATGGAAATGTTACCTTGTGATTTTTTGGCAATGG